GGTATTCTTGTGATTGGTTTAATAGGTATTTTCTTTTATGGTTCATATTCTGGATTGGGTTCATCCCTGTAGTAATCCGACGAGTTGAGTTGTAGATACGAAAACGTAAGAACTCCAGAGACCCCCTCGAATTAGACAACGAAAAAGGGGGTCACACGTGGAGTTATTAATAATCATAACGTATAAAGAAAAAGATGGATTACTTTTTCCGACGTTTCCAAAAACTCCATTTCATTTTTTTTTCTGATGATTTTTTTGAAAAAGTAAGTTCATTCATTGATTCAGAAGATTGGTTTATCAATAGTATCTCTCGATACTTTCAAAGTTAGAAGAAAGAAAGAATCAATAGATTTCTTTTTCCTGGATGACACAAACATAACATATATACAAATATATTATTTATCTATTTCTTATATTTTATATTTCTGGAGATCAAATATCATACAAATCCTTTCTTATACCTTAAATAGAACCTTACTTTAATCTATTTTAGTATTCCATCAAAGTTGATATTGTTTTGTTTTCTATGACTTCGTTGAAGACGTTCTATTTGATCAATACCTTTTACCCTCCTTCTTGTTTTTTTTGGACACCATTTTATTTAGATTATACGTAATAAATCTAAAAGGGGTGTTCCAATACACCTGAAAAAAGTAGAAACCAAAAATAGGAATCTTTGGCTAATAGAGTCAAGAATCGTTATTATTTCGACCCAAGAAAAAATGTGGGGAATCTTTCAATCCCTTTCTTGGGTCGAAGACTAGGAAGACGAATAATACCTCCTAAAATCCTTTGTTCCACTCAGTTATCTTTTGCCCTTTCCACTTACTTATCTTATCCTTACTTAGTATCTAGTCAAATTAAATTCTATTAGAAGAGAAAACTATTGATACATTCTAGAACATTTTAATTGAACAATAGTGCCATAATCACAACGATCCGATTTGGATTTTAATTAAAAAAGGGGGGTAAAATGAAATAGTCTTTTTTACAATATCCATACTATGACTAGGAATGGGGTACAAGTCATTTTTGAAATATTGTATAAAAAAAGACAAACAAAAGAAAAAACGGCCTTTCATCCTTTTTTTGATCCTATTTGATCATATATAATTGTATAATTGTCAAGAAAAGCTTTCTTCTTTTTATGAACTTGCTTAATAACTAATAAATCCGTAGATCTAGAAATTCATTTCGGACAATTGAACCTTCTCAAACTGTTTCTTTTTAAGAACCAAAAATATTTGTGCCAAAATAACCGATGCGAAGAAGAACAAAAGACCTTGGACACGTAATGGGTCTTGAAGTACTATTTCCGCATCCCCCTGACCAAACCCACCCACATTAGGATTACTCGTTAATGGCTGATCCAATTTGATAGATTCACCCTCTGAAACAAGAAGTTCTGGTCCTGGAGGTATAATATTAACTACTTGACGGCCATCCGATGCATCAGTTATGATTATTTCGTACCCCCCCTTTTCTTTTCGTATAATTTTGCTTACTATACCCGATGCTGTACCATTATAAATGGTATTGTTACTCTTGCTCCCATCAGGATAAATCTGGCCCCTTCCCCTGTTTCCGCCTACATATATGGGATATTTTAGGAAGTGAACATCCTTCTTAATAGCGGGGTCGGGGGAAAGAATAGGAAAGGTGATTTCACTATATTTTTGACCAGAAACAGGACCTATCACAAGAATATTTTTTTTAGTAGGTCGATAGCTCTGAAAAGACAGATTCTTTATCTTTTCTTTCATCTCAGGCGAAATACGATCAGGGGGGGCTAATTCAAACCCCTCAGGTAAAATAAGAACAGCCCCGACATTCAAGGCGCCTTTTTTGCCATTAGCAAGAACTTGTTTCAGTTGCTTATCATAAGGAATTCGAACAACTGCTTCAAATACAGTATCAGGAAGTACCGCTTGCGGAACCTCAATATCCACGGGCTTATTAGCTAAATGGCAATTGGCGCATACAATACGGCCAGTTGCTTCTCGTGGATTTTCATAACCCTGCTGTGCAAAAATGGGATATGCATTTGAAATAGATGCCCAAGTTATTATAGATATAATGAGTGATACGGAAACGGATCGAATAATCTCTTCCTTTACCCAAGAAAAGGTATTTCTAGTTTGCATGGTCCAATGGTTGATTCAAAAAACTTATACAATAAAATTAGGCAGGTCGCTCCCTATCCATGATTCTGCTATTTATTGAAATCATTTTAATGGAATATAAGAAGAATTAAAATACCCTGGTAAAATACCCTGGATGGGTAGAAAAAATAAGTAAGATTTTGAACGTTTTGCTTATGTACAAAGTAACAAACGTTAGAATTGGGTCAGTGGATCATTTTTCAGTCATTCATTGAATGATAAATCACTACAAGTGAGGGAGATAGACGATTTAAATAGCGGAAGATCCAATATTTAAAAATTGTATCTAATATGACTGGAAAAGTGGAAACAAGACCAGGTATAATTTGATCATTATGAGCAAATCCAAAATCTTTGTAGATAGAACCAATCATTAGTTCCCAACCGTGGGGCGAATGAAATCCTATACATAAATCAGTTACTAAAAGAATAGAAAAGGCTTTTATTGTGTCGCTTAAGTTATATAGAAACTCTTGAACCCAAGAATTAAGAAAAACAAGTTCTTGATTACCTAAAAAAGAATAACCGCCTAGAATAAGGAAATAGATTATATTTGTCGAGAACTGGAAAATCATATGGATACGACCCTCATTGTACATCTTGATCAATTGGATCGTTTCTTTGTGGATTCCGATACGAAGCTTTTGTAAATGTGTTTCCGGGTATTCCTTTATCATTTCTTCTAAGAGGAAGAGTTCATCTAATTCTATGAATTTTTCGAGAATAGTTTTTTCTTGAATATCATTCACAAAAGTTTCGGATTCCCTAGTATTCAACCAATTAGTAACCCAAGATTCTAGACTTTTTTGAAATGAGAGAGAGACCCACCAGGGCAAAAATACTATAGATGCAAGATATAGAAGGGGAGTGAACGCTTTTTTTTTTTCCATTTTTTTCGTCTGGGAATTTTTTATCAACCCACCTTGGTCATCGATTTCATACGATTTACTATTTCTACAGTTTTATTACAAGGTATCGAGGCATTCCCTCTTCCCTGATTTTTTATGTTTGATTCAGTGGTTAGCCCTTGAATTAAAATTTAGAAAGAATAAATAAATTGAATTAAAGTCCACTTGAAATTCGAATGACGAAACAAAATTTTGTTTCCAGATAGCTCAATTGCTCAAATTCGAAGCAATTACCTCTTTTCGATGAATATCCCAACGAGTTGCTTTAAGTAATGAATAGAATATTATTCGGATTTCGCGATAAAAGAGATCCCTTTCTCTCAAAATATCAAATATTTCACAAAAAAAATCTTTATTATTTGATTTTTCCGAAATATTTTGATCTATAAGATCCATTTTCGATTTGATACTTGTTTTGTTACTTTAGTCAATTATGTTCAATTCAAAATACTTCAATTGGTACACACAAGAAATAGGCCAATTCACCGGCTTTTTGCTCAATTTCTCGTGGAGTCAAATTCTCATCAGTACGAGTCAAGAAAATGGCCCCCTGATCTCTGATTTCCATATAAAGGACACGACGAGCATAAATACCCTCTTTAACTTCTATTTTGAGGGACTGAATATCTTTCATAAAGAATCGGAGGAAGATACGACGATTTTTTCCAGGAAATCCCCAGCGAAAAATACATACTATTCCTTCCTTTTTATCGAATAGATCATAACCACTACCCACATTCCACGAAATTGTGCACCACAAATAGGAACTAATAAAGAGACCTGCGATCCCATAGAAAGACATCACAATCCCTTGTGGAAAAAAAATTATTTGCTGAGAAGGAAATAAAGATATCAAATTCCGGCCAAGATAACTAGAAGTTCCAACCAATAAGAAGCCTAATGAACCTAAAAAAAGGATAAAGGCCCAGCATAAATTACTTGTTTTTCGAGACCCTGCTATAAGTTCTATCCATATACGTTCTGATCGACAACTCATACTAGATACAGTTGTATTTTATTGAAATTGAGAGAATAACCAACCCCAATTACTTTGACTTTACTTTTGAAATTGCCGAAGTAACTCTCATCAACTAGTACTATTTGGACGTGAACCCTTAGGAGGAATTCATTGAATTTCTTAGATCTCAATTGGTTCGATCTAAAAACAAACTATCCTCTTCATATGATGCCTATCTATAGATATGGATTCATTGATAGATACATTGACTTTAGATTTTTGCAGGCACCCGCCCTCCGGTCCCAATTGATTTTCAAATAGCTGTAATTTATTTACACATATATCATCATGTTTACGCATGCATAAGAACTCTTTCATTTATGTATCCTTTATGTTCGGAGGAAGCCCCATGTTATACCATATTCTACTAAAGAAATATCCCTGTTATACTCCAAGTCTAAGTCTTGAAAAAAAAATATACTAATATCGATCGGATATAGATAGGACCCGCTAGATCTAAAAAGGTATCTAAAAAATCTTGTTTCTTTGAATATGAAGAGATAAAGAAGCCATTGCAATTGCCGGAACAACTAGGCCTACCAAAGGCACAAAAATAGAGGGTACGTTGTTGAAAGTTGTCATAGAATGAATACCTCGATTTAATATTTGTACCTATTATAAAGATATCTTATAATCATTATAATTCGTATTTCGTTTTATTTTCCTTCTTGCTTTATTTTGCGGAAGAAAAAACCCGCTCTTTTCTATTGTTTGTTTATCGGGATTTCCTGATCACTAATCAGGAATAACTATGAAAAAGAAAAAAGTCTACTTGATTAAATTTTGATTCAAAGGAAAGAAAGCATGGAACTGAAATAACTCACTCAGAACGCCTTTTAAAAGATTACGTGGTACGATTGGATCGAATAAGCCCTTATGGAATAAATATTCAGCCGCTTGTGAACCTTCAGG